AAAAAGGGGCCGAGCTTTCTTATGGTATCTTTATGGATATTGAATAAACCCGAGGTTTTCTTCTTGATTATTTTTTTCTTTTCAACATCTACACTTTTTTTATTCTCTAGGTAGGTTATCTATGAAATGCCAATCCAACACAAGTTCTTATTATTTTATAATTATAATATAATAATATTATTTTTTTTCTCAACGTTCATATTGACAATAGTGTATTGAAAAAATATAATTGATCGTGGATAAATAGATCTATTTATCCACGCCCTATAAGTTTTTTTTTACTTTACTTCATGTAAGCGATAGGTTCCTTAAATTATCTGGGATATATTTCATTTATCTTATCCGGGAATTTTTCAGATTTTCATTATAGCTGTTCATTTTTATGTTCATAATTTACTATAAAAAAATGTTTTTGATGGGGTTGTGCAATCCAATCTCTCNTTTTTTTTTTTTCGATCGTATCTACACACCATAATTCTATTTTTGGGTTGCTAACTCAACGGTAGAGTACTCGGCTTTTAAGTGCGGCTAAAATCTTTTACACATTTGGATGAAGGAACGGATTCGTCCATACCGTTGGTAGAGTTTGTAAGACCCCGACTGATCCTGAGAGGGAACGAATGGAAAAAACAGCATGTCGTATAAATGAATAACTCATATCATAAATAAATAACTTTAAGATAGAGTACTTAACCCTTACGGGATCGGTACAAAATATTTGTTTAGTTTGTTAGAGTTTTAATTCTTAGAGCGGTACAAAAAATCAATTATGGGTGGATCGAGTGAATAAATGGATAGAGCTAAAAAGCTCCAATTATAGGGAAACAAAAAGAGCAACGAGCTTCGGTTCTTAATTCGAATAATTACCAATTACCCGATCTAATTATACGTTAGAAATATATTAGTCCCTGGGGCGGGCAAAGGTTATGAAATCACTTTAATAAGTGGATTCTTCACTTTTTTTTTGAATCCTAACTATTCTATTAATTATATCCCTGTGCGGAGACGAATGTGTAAAAGAAACAGTATATTGAGAAATATAATTCTAAAGTCAAAAGAGCGATCGGGTTGCAAAAATAAAGGATTTCTAAACATCTTCGGTATCTTATAACGAACAAGAACCAATCGGATGGAAAAAGAGAGAATCCATGGATTAATCATTTCCAAGGTATCTTTTCTTACTATATACCTTGATACCTTGTTTTGACTGTATCGTACCTATGTATCGTATCATTTGATGACCCAAGAAATCCCCGGTTTTGGTTCAAATCGAATTTCAAATGGAGGAATTACAAGGCTATTTAAAGATAGATAGATCGCGAGAACGGGACTTCCTATACCCACTTCTCTTTCAGGAATACATTTATGCACTTGCTCATGATCATGGGTTAAATAAATCGATTCTTTATGAGCCTATGGAAAATTTAGGTTATGACAAAAAATATAGTTTAATAATTGTTAAACGTTTAATTACTCGAATGTATCAACAGAAGCATTTGATTATTTTTACGAATGATTCTAATCCAAATTTTTTTTTCGGGCATAATAAAAATTTGGATTCTCAAATGATATCAGAGGGGGTTGCAGTCATTGTGGAACTTCCATTCTCACTGCGATTAGTATCTTCCCCAGAAAGTAAAGAAATAGACAAATCTATGACTACTTTACGATCAATTCATTCCATATTTCCCTTTTTAGAGGATAAATTATTACATTTAAATCATGTATTAGATATACTAATACCCTACCCTATCCATCTGGAACTATTGGTTCAAACCCTTCGCTCTTGGATACAAGATGCTCCCTTTTTGCACTTATTGAGATTCTTTCTCTACAAGTATCATAATTGGAATAGTCTTATTACTCAAAAAACGAAAATGATTCTCTTTTTTTCAAAAGAGAATCAAAGATTTTTCCTGTTCCTATATAATTTTCATGTATATGAATCGGAATCCATATTTGTTTTTCTCCGTAAACAATCTTATCATTTACGATCAACGTCTTCTAGAGCTTTTCTTGATCGAACACATTTTTATAGAAAAATAGAACATTTTTTAGTGGATTTTCGTAATGATTTTCATACTATCCTATGGTTGTTCAAGGATCCTTTCATACAGTATTTCAGATTTCAAGGAAAATCCATTTTGTCTTCAAAAGGAACCCCTCTTCTGATGAAGAAATGGAAATATTACCTTGTAAATTTATGGGAATGTCATTTTTACTTTTGGTCTCAACCGGATAGGATTCATATAAACCAATTATCCAATCATTTTATCGATTTTCTGGGTTATCTTTCAAGTGTACGACCCACTCCTTCAGCAGTAAGGAGTCAAATGTTAGAAAAGTCATTTATTATAGATATTGTTATTAAAAAGTTTGATACTATAGTTCCAATTATTCCTTTGATTGGATCATTGGCTAAAGCGAAATTTTGTAACTTTTCAGGACATCCCATTAGTAAGCCTGCTTGGGCGGATTCATCAGATTCTGATATTATCGA